GGAACAATTATTTATTTCTATTTCAGCTCGTCTCTTTTTTTTTTTCTTAAAAAAAGCGAGTAAGTGGGGGGAGAAATGACAAGAAGATATTGGAACATCCATTTGGAAGAGATGATGGAAGCAGGAGTTCATTTTGGTCATGGTACTAGGAAATGGAATCCTAGAATGGCACCTTATATCTCTGCAAAACGTAAAGGTATTCATATTATAAATCTTACTCGAACTGCTCGTTTTTTATCAGAAGCTTGTGATTTAGTTTGTGATGCAGCAAGTAGGGGAAAACAATTCTTAATTGTTGGTACCAAAAATAAAGCAGCGGATTCAGTAGCCCGGGCTGCAACAAGGGCTCGGTGTCATTATGTTAATAAAAAATGGCTCGGGGGGATGTTAACAAATTGGTCTACTACACAAACGAGACTTCATAAGTTCAGGGACTTGAGAACGGAACAAAAGACGGGGGGACTCAACCGTCTTCCGAAAAGAGATGCCGCTATGTTGAAGAGACAATTATCTCACTTGCAAACATATCTGGGCGGGATTAAATATATGACGGGGTTACCCGATATTGTAATAATCGTTGATCAGCAAGAAGAATATCGGGCTCTTCAAGAATGTATCACGTTGGGAATTCCAACTATTTGTTTAATTGATACAAATTGTGACCCCGATCTCGCAGATATTTCGATTCCAGCGAATGATGATGCTATAGCTTCAATCCGATTAATTCTTAACAAATTAGTATTTGCAATTTGTGAGGGTCGTTCTAGCTCTATACGAAATTCTTGATTAATAATAAGATAAATCAATTTTTTGGGGAATTCCATAGATTTAGGGAATTGGTTACTATTCCCGAATCGCACAAAAGAGATAAAAAAAACTAGGGATATTGTAATGTAATAAGTTGGTATCAAAAATGGACAACTCAAGGCAAGTCGAAAAAAAGACAGTCGCATCAAAATAATTTCTTTTACAGTTCTATTTCTTTCAGAGGGCAATATGAATAGTCTATTATGTTCTATCAACACACAAAAAGGGTTATACGATATATCTGGTGTGGAAGTCGGCCAACATTTGTATTGGCAAATAGGAGGTTTCCAAGTACATGCCCAAGTACTTATTACTTCTTGGGTTGTAATTGCTATCTTATTAGGTTCAGCCATTATAGCTGTTCGTAATCCACAAACCGTTCCTACTGACGGTCAGAATTTCTTCGAATATGTCCTTGAATTCATTCGAGACGTGAGCAAAACTCAGATTGGCGAAGAATATGGTCCGTGGGTTCCCTTTATTGGAACTATGTTTCTATTTATTTTTGTTTCGAATTGGTCTGGGGCTCTTTTACCTTGGAAAATCATACAGTTACCTCACGGAGAGTTAGCCGCACCCACAAATGATATAAATACTACTGTTGCTTTAGCTTTACTCACATCAGTAGCATATTTCTATGCGGGTATTAGCAAAAAAGGATTAAGTTATTTCGGTAAATACATTCAACCAACTCCAATCCTTTTACCCATTAACATCTTAGAAGATTTCACAAAACCCTTATCACTTAGTTTTCGACTTTTCGGAAATATATTAGCTGATGAATTAGTAGTTGTTGTTCTTGTTTCTTTAGTACCTTTAGTAGTTCCTATACCTGTTATGTTCCTTGGATTATTTACAAGTGGTATTCAAGCTCTTATTTTTGCAACTTTAGCTGCGGCTTATATAGGCGAATCCATGGAGGGTCATCATTGATTAGTTTTCGAAATAGTCTTTTTTTTTAGCTTAGACCAAGGCAATGTATACATGGCTCAAGATAATCCACTTAGGGAACAAATAATCTCAAAATGAAGGTATATACTATCTAGGGAGTAAGAGTAATAGGAAAAAAAAGATTACGCTATCAGGGAATTGTAAAAAAAGGAAAGAGATCTAAAAGATCTTTTTCCTCTCAACGATTGAACAAAAGAAAAAAAAATAATAATAAATTACATGAACTTAGATTAATCAAATATTGATATTTCTATGCAAGGATTCGGACTAATGAATTTGTCCATTTAGATTGATTGTCTCCATGTGGGATAATTCTAAAAAGAAAGGGTTTACAAAAAACGAGAAAAAAGATTGGTTGGGGTAGAGTGGAGTCAACTAGATGTATTGAATCGAATTGCTATAAGACAACCCTTGTGGATGTTTCGAAGAATGATTCTAGAATTCGATGGAATCCAAGATATTAATAATTGGTTTACGTTAGGGAAGAAACACATGTATATGTTATATTAGATATTAACTAGTTATATGGGAACTAAAGATATATCTAATCCGCCCTACTACTGTGAATTTAGATAGGGCTTACAATGGAAGTCCTTCTGTTTCGTCTGTAATGTAATTTGGAATTGAATTTGGAATTGAATATTGAATGAATAGAGAGATTAAATCAAGAAAAAGAATGAAGAATTCAAAGAATGCTTTAGAAAAAAAAAAGAAATGGAAGAACAAAAGTCGTATGGATTCACAAAAACTACGTGGATGGAGAGGAACTAAAAAAGAGAGATTGAAGTAGTTCTGACGATTCAATAATATTATTACTTCAATTCGGAGTTTTTAGTTGGATAAATCTTAGCGGTGGAATAATAAGTTATAATTCATTGGTTGATTGTATCATTAACCATTTCTTTCTTTTGGTGTGAGGAACTTATCATGAATCCACTGATTTCTGCCGCTTCCGTTATTGCTGCTGGGTTGGCCGTCGGGCTTGCTTCTATTGGACCTGGGGTTGGTCAAGGTACTGCTGCGGGCCAAGCTGTAGAAGGGATCGCGAGACAACCCGAGGCGGAGGGAAAAATCCGAGGTACTTTATTGCTTAGTCTGGCTTTTATGGAAGCTTTAACAATTTATGGACTGGTTGTAGCATTAGCACTTTTATTTGCGAATCCTTTTGTTTAATCCTAAAAAAATTACGTATTTTTTTCGTATTTTATTTACTTGGACTTGCTGCTTTTGCTTTTTCGAATTATATGAAGCTTTCACTCCTACAATTACTTAGTCGTTGGGACAATAACCTATGGGAAGGATTGATTTGAGGATGGGGCATTAGCATACTGACTCGCCTTCTTCCTTCCCTTTCTTAGTCCAATGTCGAATGGAACTTTTTTTTAGGATTGTTACAACATATTTTTGACTCTATTTCGAAACGAAATAGGAAATTAAAAAAAAAAATAGAAAGAAATAGATAATTAGTTTTATCTCTAAAAGGAGATCATATGAAAAATGTAACCGATTCTTTCATTTCTTTGGGTTACTGGCCATCTGCCGAGAGTTTCGGATTTAATACCGATATTTTAGCAACAAATCCAATAAATCTAAGCGTAGTGCTTGGTGTATTGATTTTTTTTGGAAAGGGAGTGTGTGCGAGTTGTTTATTTCAAGAATAGGTTGGATACAACCAACTGTACTTTTCTCGTTATAACTACGAAAAGGTGCATAATCCCGCGAATTACTTCTGACAAAATGAAGAAATCATATTGAAGAACCATAGCATTTCGTGATTCATTGGTAAATCAACTTTGATTCTCTATCAACCAATAATGTGGGACCATTAACATGGTTAAAGCTAAACCGTTTGAAGTCCGGACGCAGCATGGTACTCTTTCTACTACTATGTTAATACATAAATCGTTTCAAATAGTTGGGATTTTTTTTTCGATATAGAACACTCGTGTCGATAAAATGATTTGAACCCCTTTTTTTATTATTTTCTTAGAATTTTTTTGTAAAAAACTGGAAAAACGAGGATTTCACCCTCATTTTTTTGTTTTTTATCCAATGCTGAATCGATGACCTATGTTATGTATAAAGTAAGAAAAATTCTTTGGATTTGAAGAAAAAAAAAAGAAACAACTTTGCTGACAATTGTTTGTTTGGTCAGAAGAGTCCTCCGAATATTTGGGTCTTGGATTAATGATCAAATTTTTTTTTTTTTATTTTTCTTTGTGGAATATGAATAGAGAAAAGAGGATAGGCTCATTACATTCAAAAAGATATATGGGAATTTCCCAGAAATAATTGCAATAATTGAGCGGGAGAGCCAAATGAATCGAAAGATTCATGTTTGGTTCGGGAAGGGATCGTCGAAGTTTTGAAATGAATGGAAAGACAATCTACTTTCATTAAGTGATTTATTAGATAATCGAAAACAGAGGATCTTGAAAACAATTCAAAATTCAGAAGACCTCCGCGGGGGGGCCATTGAACAGCTGGAAAAAGCCCGGGCCCGCTTACGGAAAGTGGAAATGGAAGCGGATCAGTTTCGAGTGAATGGATACTCTGAGATAGAACGAGAAAAATGGAATTTGATTAATTCAACTTCTAAAAGTTTGGAACAATTAGAAAATTATAAAAATGAAACTATTCGTTTTGAACAACAAAGAGCGATTAATCAAGTACGACAACAGGTTTTCCAACAAGCCTTACAAGGAGCTCTAGGAACTCTGAATAGTTGTTTGGACAACGAGTTACATTTACGTACCATCAGTGCTAATATTGGCATGTTTGGGACGATGAAAGAAATAACTAACTGATTAGTCCTTCTACTGTAGGCATTATTTTTTTTTTCTTCAAAAAAAAAAAAAAAGAATTACGAAATACTCATGGTAACCATTCGAGCAGATGAAATTAGTAATATTATCCGTGAACGTATTGAGCAATATAATAGAGAAGTCAAAATTGTAAATACCGGTACTGTACTTCAAGTAGGCGACGGCATTGCTCGTATTTATGGTCTCGATGAAGTAATGGCAGGTGAATTAGTAGAATTTGAAGAGGGTACTATAGGCATAGCTCTAAATTTAGAATCAAATAATGTTGGTGTTGTATTAATGGGTGATGGTTTGCTGATACAGGAGGGAAGTTCTGTAAAAGCAACGGGAAGGATTGCTCAGATACCAGTAAGCGAGGCTTATTTAGGTCGTGTTATAAATGCCCTGGCTAAACCTATTGATGGCCGAGGTGAAATT